TTGCTAGGCCCATAGATAAAAAACCCACTTTTTTACGATTACGGGGTTTATTGGAATATGAAATTCAACCCTGGAAATACAGGATCCCAATTTTTTTTACTACCCGGAGCTTCGATACATTTCGAAATCGAGAGATGTCTACCGGAGGAGGTTCTATCAGACAACAATTAGCCAATCTAGATTTACGACTGATTATAGATTATTCATTGGTAGAATGGAAAGAATTGGAGGAAGAGGAATCCACAGGGAATGAATGGGAAGATCGAAAAGTTGGAAGAAGAAAAGATTTTTTGCTTAGACGCATGGAATTGGCTAAGCATTTTATTCGAACAAATATAGAACCAAAATGGATGGTTTTGTGTCTATTACCAGTTCTTCCTCCTGAGTTGAGACCAATCTATCATATAGATGAGGATAAACTAGTGACCTCGGATATTAATGAAATCTATAGAAGAATTATCTATCGGAATAATACTCTTACAGATCTATTAACAACAAGTATAGCTACACCAGAAGAATTAATAATATCTCAGGAAAAATTGCTACAAGAAGCCGTGGATGCACTTCTTGATAATGGAATCTGCGGACAACCAATGAGGGATGATCATAATAGAATTTACAAGTCGCTTTCAGATGTAATTGAAGGCAAAGAAGGAAGAGTTCGCGAGACTCTGCTTGGTAAACGAGTCGATTATTCAGGGCGGTCAGTGATTGTCGTGGGCCCTTCACTTTCATTACATCGATGTGGATTGCCTCGCGAAATTGCAATAGAACTTTTCCAGGCATTTGTAATTCGTGACCTAATTAGAAAACATCTTGCTTCGAACATAGGAGTTGCTAAGAGTCAAATTCGGAAAAAAAAACCTATTGTATGGGAAATACTTCAAGAAATTCTGGATGACCATCCTGTATTGCTGAATAGAGCGCCTACTCTGCATAGATTAGGTATACAGGCATTCCTCCCCGTTTTAGTGGAAGGGCGTGCTATTTGTTTACATCCATTAGTTTGTAAGGGCTTCAATGCAGACTTTGACGGGGATCAAATGGCTGTTCATGTGCCTTTATCTTTAGAGGCTCAAGCAGAGGCACGTTTACTTATGTTTTCTCATATGAATCTTTTGTCTCCAACTATTGGAGATCCCATTTCTGCACCAACTCAAGATATGCTTAGTGGACTCTATGTCTTAACGAGTGGAAATCGTCGGGGTATTTGTGTAAATAGGTATAATCCATGTAATCGTAGAAACTATCAAAATGAAGATAATAACTATAAGTATACAAAAAAAAAAGAACCCTTTTTTTGTAATGCCTATGATGCAATTGGAGCTTATCGGCAAAAACGAATCAATTTAGGTAGTCCTTTGTGGCTGCGGTGGCGACTAGATCAACGTGTTATTGCTGCAAGAGAAGCTCCTATCGAAATTCACTATGAATCTTTGGGGACCTATTATGAGATTTATGGACACTATCTAATAGTAAGAAGTATAAAAAAAGAAATTCTTTATATATATATTCGAACCACTCTTGGTCATATTTCTCTTTATCGAGAAATAGAAGAAGCCATACAGGGGTTTTGGCAGGGCTGTTATAATTCTATGCTACCAGCGCGAATTCGAGTCTCACCGGGTTAACTAGGACTAGAAATGCGGAATTTCTACGTGAATCAAGATCTAGAAAAGGAAGTTTTCCAATCACTGACTCAAACCCATTGTCAAATTCTACTCAGCGCAACGCAATATGGAGGTACTGATGGCAGAACGGCCCACTCAGGTCTTTCACAATAAAGTGATAGACGGAACTGCCATGAAACGACTTATTAGTCGATTTATTGATCACTATGGAATAGGATATACATCACATATCCTGGATCAAGTAAAGACTCTGGGTTTCCGACAAGCGACCGCCGCATCCATTTCATTAGGAATTGATGATCTTTTAACAATACCTTCTAAAAGATGGCTCGTTCAAGACGCTGAACAACAAAGTGTTCTTTTGGAAAAACACCATCATTATGGGAATGTACACGCGGTAGAAAAATTACGTCAATCAATCGAGATATGGTATGCCACAAGTGAATATTTGCGACAAGAAATGACTCCTAATTTTCGGATGACCGATCCTTTTAATCCAGTCCATATAATGTCTTTTTCGGGAGCCAGAGGAAATGCGTCTCAGGTACATCAATTAGTAGGTATGAGAGGATTAATGTCGGATCCCCAAGGACAAATGATTGATTTACCCATTCAAAGCAATTTACGCGAAGGACTCTCTTTAACAGAATATATTATTTCTTGCTACGGAGCCCGTAAAGGAGTTGTGGATACCGCTATCCGAACATCAGATGCAGGATATCTCACGCGCAGACTTGTTGAAGTAGTGCAACACATTGTTGTACGTCGAACAGATTGTGGCACCGTTCGCGGTATTTCTGTAAGTCCTCGAAATGGAATGATGGCGGACAGGATTTTTATCCAAACATTAATTGGCCGTGTATTAGCAGATGATATATATATAGGTTCGCGATGCATTGCTACTAGAAATCAAGATATTGGGGTTGGACTTGTCAATAGATTCATAACTTTTAGAGCACAACCAATCTCTATTCGAACCCCCTTTACTTGTAGGAGTACATCTTGGATTTGTCAATTATGTTATGGCCGGAGTCCAGCTCATGACGACCTGGTCGAATTGGGAGAAGCTGTAGGTATTATTGCAGGTCAATCTATTGGAGAACCGGGTACTCAATTAACATTAAGAACTTTTCATACTGGCGGAGTATTCACAGGGGGTACTGCAGAACATGTGCGAGCCCCTTTTAATGGAAAAATAAAATTCAATGAGGATTTGGTTCATCCGACACGTACACGTCATGGACATCCTGCTTTTCTATGTTCTAGAGACTTATATGTAACTATTGAGAGTGAAGATATTATACACAATGTGTGTATTCCGCCCAAAAGTTTTCTTTTAGTTCAAAACGATCAATATGTAGAATCAGAACAAGTCATTGCTGAGATTCGCGCGAGAACATCCACTTTGAATTTGAAAGAGAAGGTTCGAAAACATATTTATTCTGACTCAGAGGGCGAAATGCACTGGAATACCGATGTGTACCATGCACCTGAATTTACATATGGTAATATTCATCTCTTACCAAAAACAAGTCATTTATGGATATTATTAGGGGAGCCCTGGAGATCTAGTCTAGGCCCCTGTTCGATCCACAAGGATCAAGATCAAATGAACGCTTATTCTCTTTCTGTTAAGCGAAGATATATTTCTAACCCCTCAGTAACTAATAATCAAGTGAGACACAAATTTTTTAGTTCGTATTTTTCTGGTAAAAATAAAAAAGGAGATAGGATTCCTGATTATTCAGAACTTAATCGAATGACATGTACTGGTCGTTGTAATCTCAGATATCCGGGCATTCTCGACGGGAATTCTGATTTATTGGCAAAGAGGCGAAGAAATAGAGTCATCATCCCACTCGACTCGATTCAAGAAGGCGAGAACCAACTAATACCTTCTTCAGGTATCTCAATTGAAATCCCCAGAAATGGTATTCTCCGTAGAAATAGTATTCTTGCTTATTTCGATGATCCTCGATATATAAGAAAGAGCTCGGGACTTACTAAATATGAGACTAGAGAGCTGAATTCAATCGTCAACGAAGAGAATTTGGTTGAGTATCGAGGAGTCAAGGTATTTTGGCCAAAATATCAAAAGGAAGTCAATCCATTTTTTTTTATTCCCGTGGAAGTCCACATTTTGGCCGAATCTTCTTCCATAATGGTACGGCACAATAGTATTATTGGGGTAGATACACAAATCACTTTAAATAGAAGAAGTCGGGTAGGTGGATTGGTCCGAGTGAAGAAAAAAGCAGAAAAAATTAAACTGATAATCTTTTCTGGAGATATCCATTTTCCTGGAAAGACAAATAAGGCATTCCGATTGATACCACCGGGAGGGGGAAAACAAAATTCCAAAGAATACAAAAAATTGAAAAATTGGCTCTATATCCAACGAATGAAACTTTCCAGGTATGAAAAAAAGTATTTTGTTTTGGTTCAACCCGTAGTCCCATATAAAAAAACGGATGGTATAAATTTAGGAAGACTTTTCCCAGCGGATCTCTTGCAGGAAAGTGATAATCTACAACTTCGAGTTGTCAATTATATCCTTTATTACGACCCAATTCTTGAAATTTGGGACACAAGTATTCAATTAGTTCGGACTTGTTTAGTGTTGAATTGGGACCAAGACAAAAAGATCGAAAAGGCCTGTGCTTCCTTTGTTGAAATAAGGACAAATGGTTTGATTAGAGATTTTCTAAGAATCGACTTAGCGAAGTCACCTATTTCATATACCGGAAAAAGGAACGATCTGCCGGGTTCAGGATTGATCTCTGAGAATGGATCAGATCGCGCTAATGGCAATCCGTTTTCTTCCATTTATTCCTATTCCAAGGCAACGATTCAAGAATCCCTTAATCCAAACCAAGGAACTATTCATACATTGTTGAATCGAAATAAGGAATCTCAATCTTTGATAATTTTGTCATCATCCAATTGTTCTCGAATAGGCCCATTCAACGATGTAAAATATCCCAATGTGATAAAAGAATCAATCAAAAAGGACCCCCTAATTCCAATTAGGAATTCGTTGGGCCCCTTAGGAACAGGCTTTCCAATTTATCATTTCGATTTATTTTCCCATTTAATAACCCATAATCAGATCTTGGTAACGAACTATTTGCAACTTGACAATTTAAAACAGATTTTTCAAATACTTAAATATTATTTACTGGATGAAAATGGTAAAATTTATAATCCCTATTCATGCAGTAACATCATTTTGAATCCATTCAAATTGAATTGGTATTTTCTCCATTACAATTATTGTGAAGAGACATCTACAATCGTTAGTCTTGGGCAGTTTCTTTGTGAAAATGTATGTATAGCCAAAAAAGGACCGCATTTAAAATCAGGTCAAGT